TTCTACTAATTCGCCTGCCATTACTTCATCAAGACCATAAATACGAGCAATGCCGTCACCAACTTGAAGTACGGTACCAGTATTTACAATCTTTACTTCTCTATTATATTGCTCAATCCGTTCACGGATAATATTACTAATTTCGTCGGCTCTAATGGTTGCCATGAGTATTTCTTCATTTTTTTGTAAGAAAAAATAATGCCTACAATAGAAGGACTAATCAGTTAGTTCTTTCATCGACCCAAACAGGCCAATATTAGCACTGATGGTCCGTAAATGTAACTCGTTGTTCAAACAACTATTCAGAGTTCCTAAAGCTCCTTGTAAGGCTTGTTGGAAAATCCGCTGTCGGACTTGATTAATCGCCCTTTGTTGTTCAAAATGAATGGTTTCGTTTTTGTTATTTTCTAATTGTTCCAAGGCCTTATAAGTTGAATTAATCAACTCGTGCCTTTCCTCGTCTATCCCAAAGTACCCATACGCTCGATACCCTTCCGCTTCGATTTGCACGTCCTGTAAACGGGCCCGGGCTTTTTCCAGCTGTTCGATGGCCCCCTCGCGTAATTCTTCTGAATTGCGAATAGTATTCAAGATCCTCTGTTTTCGATTATCTAATAAATCACTTAATGAAAGTAGATTAGCTTTCCAGTTATTTCAAAACTTCCAAAATCCCTTCCCGAACCAAACATGAATCTTTCGATTCATTTGGCTCTCACGCTCAATTACTTCAATCCGTTATGTCAAATTCCCATATCTTTTTTTTATTTTAATGTAATGAGCCTATCCTCTCTTCTCTATTCATATTCCAAAAAAAAGATCCAAACTGAGCCCGAATCCAAATCCGGAATATTATTCGGAGGACTCTTCTGACCAAACAAAAAATATGGAATTGTCAGCAAAGTTGTTTCTCTTTTTTCTTCAAATCCAAAGAATTCCTCTTACTTTATACATTACATAGGTCATCAATTCAGCATTGGAGAAGATAAAAAAAGGAGTCCGATCCTTTTTCCAATAAAGGTTTCAAATCATTTTATCGACATGAGTGTTCTATATCAAAAAAATGGAACTATTCGTTTTGAAACCGTTTTTGTATTAAATTCACATATTCACATAGTAGTAGAAAGAATACCATGCTACCCTCATTTGGACTTCAACTGCTTTAGCTTTAACCATATTTAATGGTCCCACATTATTGGTTAATAGAGAATCAAAGTGGATTTCCCAATCAATCACGAAATGCTATGGTTCTTAAATATGATTTATTAACTGAATTTATTCAGAAGTAATTCGCGGGATTATGCACCTTTTACTTTTTCCTAGTTATAATGAAAAGGGTGCAGCCGGTTGGGTCCAGCCTATTCTTGAAATAAACAACTCGCACACACTCCCTTTCCAAAAACGATCAATACACCAAGCACTACGCTTAGATTTATTGGATTTGTTGCTAAAATATCGGTATTAAACCCGAAACTCCCGGCGGATGGCCAGTGAACCAAGGAAACGAAAGAATCGGTTACATTTTTCATACAATCTCCTCTTATAGATAAAATCAATAAAAATCGAATAGAGTTTTTTTTGTATCACTTAAACACTTTTTCTATTTATTGCTATTCCTATTTCTTTTTGAATTAAATTAATATATATATATTTTCTTTTCAAAATTTCAATATTTCTAAACAGCCTAAAACAGAATAAAAAATGGAGTTGATTATGTTTTTTTTTTTTTCAATTGGGGATTGCTAATAAGAGTAATACTTATTAGAATCTAGGGCGGGTTTCACGGCAATTGTTAAATAATTAGGTTCTTGTACCAATCCCTAAAAAAAAACAAAAAGGGGGTTTCCGTTGCTAAGAACGGGAAGGAAGAAAGCGAATCGGTATGCTGCTAATTCCTCGTCCGCAAATCTTACCCTCCCGCAGGTTAGTATCCCAACGAACGAATAAGGAATTGGAGGAGTCAAATATTGATATAATTCGAAAAAGCAAGGAGCAAGTCCCCGGGCATCAAAGAATAAAAAAAATTTGATATTGATAGGATTATACAAAGGGATTCGCAAATAAAAGTGCTAAGGCTACAACCAATCCATAAATTGTTAACGCTTCCATAAAAGCCAGACTAAGCAATAAAGTACCTCGTATTTTTCCCTCTGCCTCGGGCTGTCTCGCGATACCTTCTACAGCTTGTCCCGCAGCAGTACCTTGACCAACTCCAGGTCCAATAGAAGCAAGCCCGACAGCTAATCCAGCAGCAATAACGGAAGCGGCAGAAATCAGTGGATTCATGATAAGTTCCTCACACAAAAATAAAAAAAAATGGTTAATGATACAATCATCCAAGGAATTATGATTTAATTATCCCCTCAATAAGATTCAGCCAGACGAAATAACTAACAACTGCCAATTCAAGTACTGGACTAATATTATTGAATCGTCCGAACTACTTCTAGAGTATCGCTCTTTTTTAGTTCTTATATTATCGACGAGATTTTTGTGAATCCATACAACTTTTTTTTGTTCTTCCAGCTCTTTGTTCCGAAGGATTAGTTGAATTCCTTGTTCTTTTTATTGATTTCATCTTGTTTCATTCAATTCATAGTTCGTTACAGATGAAAGGAAAAGACTTATATGGGAATCCTCCTCTTAATTCATAGTAGGGCGGATTAGATATATCTTTAGATCATATATAACTAGTCAATATCTAATATCACATATACAGGTCTTTCTTCCATAACGTAAACAAACTATTCGTATCGTTGATTCACCCGGATTCTCAAATTCTTTTTGAACCAGCCAAGAGTTGAATTCTAGCCATTAGATTCCACATCCCTGGTTTAGACCCGCCCTTGCTAACCAAGTCATTTTTTATGAATTTCGTTTTTTAACGTCTTCTTATTCTTTCTTTTATTTCTCAGTATCCTACATGTAGATTGTATACAGGGACGATCCAAGCCATTGCATAGAAATATCAGTATTTGGGTGATTGAAGAGTTCATGCAATTTTTCTATTAATATTTTCTTTTGAACAAAAGAAAATATTAATAGAAAAGGGGCTGGGTATTATCTAAATTAGAAATGGAATGGGTCATCAAAGAAAAATTTTAGGAAAGAGGTCGTTCTCTCTTTCCCCTTTTTACAATTTCATAAGCCGATTATCTCGAGTCACGCATCCAGTACCTTGGCCTAAGAGAAAAAAATGACTCGTTTTCAAACTAGTCAATGATGACCCTCCATGGATTCGCCTATATAAGCCGCAGCTAGCGTTGCAAAAATAAGAGCTTGAATACCACTTGTAAATAATCCCAGGAACATGACAGGTATAGGAACGACTGAAGGTACTAAAGAAACAAGAACAACAACTACTAATTCATCGGCTAATATATTTCCGAAAAGTCGAAAACTAAGGGATAAAGGTTTTGTGAAATCTTCTAAGATGTTAATGGGTAAAAGGATTGGGGTTGGTTGTATGTATTTACTGAAATAACCTAACCCCTTTTTGCTAAGACCCGCATAGAAATAGGCTACGGACGTGAGTAAAGCTAAAGCAACAGTAGTATTTATATCATTGGTGGGCGCAGCTAACTCCCCGTGAGGTAACTCTACGAGTTTCCACGGTAAAAGAGCTCCTGACCAATTAGAAACAAAAATAAATAGAAACATAGTTCCAATAAAAGGAACCCATGGACCATATTCTTCTCCAATCTGGGTTTTACTAACATCTCGAATGAATTCAAGGATATATTCGAAGAAATTCTGACTGTCATTTGGAATTGTTTGTGGATTCCGAACAGCTATACTGGCTGAACCTAATAAGATAGCAATTACAACCCAAGAGGTAATAAGTACTTGGCCATGGACTTGAAAACCTCCTATTTGCCAATAGAAATGTTGGCCTACTTCCACACCAGATATGTCGTATAACCCTTTTAGTGTGTTGTTGGAACATGATAGAACATCCATATTGCCCTCTCACAGAAATCGAACTTTAAAAGGAATTATTTTGATTCAACCATCTCTTTTTTGACTTGCTTAGTTGAATTTTCTATTTTGTATACTAACCAATCACACAGCATCTCCAGCCATTTTGATCTCTTTTATGCGATTCAAAAGTAGTAACCGATTCCAAAAATCTATGGAGTTCGAAAAATCATTTATTTCTCTTAATCTTATTATTAATCAATCTCTTAATCTTATTATTAATCAAGGATTTCGTATATAGCTAGAACGACCCTCACAAATTGCGAATACTAATTTGTTAAGAATTAATCGGATTGAAGCTATAGCGTCATCATTTGCTGGAATCGAAATATCTGCAAGATCGGGGTCACAATTGGTGTCGATTAAAGAAATTGTTGGAATTCCCAAAGTAATACATTCTCGAAGAGCCGTATATTCTTCTTGCTGATCAACGATAATTACAATATCGGGCAAACCGGTCATATATTTAATCCCACCCAGATATGTTTGCAAGTGAGATAATTGTCGCTTCAATATAGCCGCGTCTCTTTTTGGAAGACGGTTAAGTCTCCCTGTCTTTTGTTCCGTTCTCAAGTCCCTGAACTTATGAAGTCTCGTTTCTGTAGTGGACCAATTCGTTAACATACCACCAAGCCACTTTTTATTAACATAATGACACCGAGCCTTTATTGCAGCCCGTGCTACTAAAGCAGCTGCTTTATTTTTGGTACCAACAATTAAAAACTGCCTCCCCCGGCTTGCTGCATCAAAAACTAAATCACAAGCTTCTGCTAAAAAACGCGCGGTTTTAGTAAGATTTGTAATATGAATACCTTTACGATTGGCATAAATATAAGGCGCCATCCTAGGATTCCATTTTTTAGTACCATGACCAAAATGAACTCCTGCTTCCATCATCTCTTCTAAATGGATGTTCCAATATCTTCTTGTCATTTCTCCCCCACATTTCCGCTTTTTTTTTTTTTTCAAAAAAAGCGGCGAGGTGCCCTGAGCTAAATAATTGTTCCAACGGAACCTTTTCGTCTACCGGAGATTTGCCGTGTCGATATCCGATCCAAATCGCTACCGTCTATTTGTTATTATCTGTTTTTTCATGACCACATCAAAGGGCCTAGAGAGTTTTTTTATTACAAAACGACCTTTGACTTTTCTTTTAGGAATCATTAAATACTCTAAATGATTGTTCTGGTGTATCGTGGAAATTCTTTGAAATGCAAGAATCAAATAATTCTCTGTGGTGGAACAAAATATCTCTGACCTCCCCCTCGAAAAAGTGCTTATTCTTGGTTTCCAAAGGAATGCTTTTATGTTGCCTTGAACAGTGTACTAATCCCTTGAATCCGGTCCCAACGGGTATCATCCCGCCTATAACAACGTTCTCTTTTAGGCCTTTCAACCAATCAATACGACCCCGGAGAGCCGCTTTAGCTAAAACTCGAGCAGTTTCTTGAAAACTCGCTTCGGATATGAAACTTTGAGTATTCAAAGATGTTCTTGTTATTCCCAATAGGACGGCCTTGTAACAGATCGATTCTTCCAAAGCGCGCCCCGTCCGTTCCGCTCGCAACAATCCAATTAGTTCTCCAGGTAAAAAAACATTAGACATTCCATCCTCTGAAACCAACACTTTGGATGTTATTTGGCGTACAATAATTTCTATGTGCCTATTATGGATTTGGACCCCCTGGGATCGATAAACCTTTTGGATCTTATTAACCAAAGAGATACGACTTTGCACTATAGTTAGCTCAGCCCCAATCAAGAATCCCCAAGGAAATCCAAGAATTCTTGTTATATGCTCGTTCCAACTCTCAACTCTTTTTTCTAGGTTCACCGATATTGAATCAACTGAACGAACTTCTAACACCTGTTCCACTTTTGGAAGACCCTGCGTTATATCACCGGATCTCGATTTTTCATATATAAATGTAACTACTGTATCTCCGTCATAAAGGATTTCTCCATAATGTCCATGAACAGTTGCTCCTGGAGTGGCCAAATAAGGCTTAGCAGATCTTATTACTACAGAGTCAAGTTCAACAATCAAAACTTGACCCGATCTTAGGTATGGTCCATTTTTGGCTATACATACATTTTCACAAATAAACTGTCCAAGACTAATTATTGTAGATATTTCTTCACAAGAATTCTCATAATTATTGTGAGGCAGAAAATACCAACTCAAATTGCATGAATTCAAAACGATGTTACTGCGGGGATCCGGATTATAAACCCTCCCGCTTTCATCCATTAAATAATATTGAAGTACTTGAAAAGTCTGTTTTAAATTTGCAACTTGCCAATATTTAGTTATCAAGACCTGATTATGAGTTATAAAATAGTAAAATGAATCAAAATTAACAACTTGAAGGGCTGTTCCTAAAGGGCCGATTGAATTCCTAATTTGAATTATAGCATCTTTTTTAATTGATTCTTTTATCACCTTCTGGGATTTTACATCATTGAATGGACCCATTCGAAAACAATTAGATGAGGACAAAATCATCAAAGACGGGCATTCCTTATTTTTATTTAGCAAGGTCCGAATAGTTCCGTGATTTTGCCTAGGCGATTGTTTCATCTTTGGCTTGGAATAAAAGGGATTGATATTCGTGTGATCTGAGACATTATCAGAGATCAATCCTGAGCCTGACGGATCATTCCTTTTTCTCGGATACAAAATATGGGATTTCACTAAGTCGATTCTTAAGAAATCTCGAATCAGACCTTTTGCCCTTACTTCGACAAAGGAAGCGTGGGCCTCCTCGGCGGAAGCACTTTTTTTGTCTTGGTCCCAATTCAAAATGAAACAAGTCCGAACTAATTGAATACTTGTGTCAGAAATTTCCCGAATTGGTTTGCCATTTCCGTAAACAATATAATTGACAATTTGAAGTTGCATATTATCCTTTTCTTGGAACAGATCCGGAGGGAAGAGTGTTGCTAAATTGAGACCGTCCGCTATTTCATATGTCACTACAGATCGAACTAAAACAAAATGCTTTTTCTTAGTAGGTGTGATCCTTTGGACATAGATCCAATTTTTCAATTTTTTGGATTCCTTAGAATTTCCTTTTCCTGTTCCTGGTGGTATCAAGATGCCACTGTGCCAGGATATCTTATCTGTCTCTCGAGGAAAATGGATATTTCCAGAAAAGATTTGAAGTTCAATCCCCCCCTTTTTTCTCTCCACTCGGACTAATCCGCCCGCTCTGCTTCTTGTATTTAAAGCGATTCGTGTATCTACTCCAATCAGACTATTATTCCGTACCATTATCGAAGAAGACTCAGGTAAAATATGTACTTCTTCGGGAATGAAAAAAAATGGATCTATTGTCATTTGGTATTTTGGCTTAAATTCTTTGATTCCTCGATAATCAACCAAATCCTCTTTTTTAACGATTGAGTGCATCCGCATAGTCCCATATTTAGTAATTCCCGAACTCTTTGTTCTGTATCGAGGATCATCAAAAAAAGCAAGAATACTATTTTTCCGGAAAATACCATTTATGGGCAGTTCAATCGAAATACCTGAATGGGGTATTAGTTCTTTCTCTCGTTCTTGACTCGATTGGACTGGAATGACAAGTCGATTTCTTCTCCTTTTTGCCAATAAATCAGAATTCTCACGTAGAATCGAAGGATATCTGAGATTACAATGAAGAGTACATATGATTCGATTCATTTCTGAATAATCGGGACTCCTAGCGTCTTTTTTTTTACCAGAAAAAGAAGAACTAAAGAATTTGTATCGGATTTGATCATTATTAGCTGAGAGACTCGAAAGATATCTTCGTTCTCTTTCTGTCGAACGAGGATTCATTTGATCTTGATCCTTGTGGAGTGAAAACGGAGCTCCGCTGGATCTGCACGAACCTCCTGATAATATCCATAAATGGCTTGTTTTTGGTAAAAGATGGACATTGCTATATGTAAATTGGGGTGCATGGTACACATCGGTACTCCAGTGCATTTCTCCCTCAGAGTCCGAATAAATATGTTTTCGAACCCTTTCTTTAAAAAGGAAAGTGGATGTTCCCGCGCGAATCTCGGCAATGACTTGTTCTGATTCTACATATTGATTATTTTGAACCAAAAGAAAACTTTTTGGCGGAATAGTCAGGTTATGTAGAATATCTTCACTCTCAATAGTTACATCCAAGTCCATAGAACAGAGAAGGGCAGGATGCCCATGACGCGTACGTGTGGGATGAACCAAAGCCTCATTGAATTTTATTTTTCCCTTCGAGGGGGCCCGTACATGTTCTGCAGTACCACCTGTGAATACTCCGCCAGTATGAAAAGTTCTTAAGGTTAGTTGAGTACCCGGCTCTCCAATAGATTGACCCGCAATAATACCTACAGCTTCTCCCAATTCGACCAGGTCGCCGTGGGTGGGACTCCTACCATAACATAATCGACAGATCCAAGATGTACTTCTACAAGTAAAGGGGGTTCGGATGGATATTGGTTGGATTCGAAAGGTTATGAATCGATTGACAAGTCCAATTCCAATATCTTGATTTCGAATGGCAATACACCGCGAGCCCATATATATATCGTCTGCTAATACACGACCAATTAATGTTTGAATCAAAATTCTTTCCGGCATCCTCCCATTTTGAGGACTCACAGAAATCCCGCGGAGGGTTCCACAATCTGTTCTACGTACAACAATGTGTTGAACTACTTCAACAAGCCTGCGCGTAAGATATCCAGCATCGGATGTTCGTACAGCAGTATCCACAACTCCTTTGCGGGCTCCGTAGCAAGAAATGATATATTCTGTTAACGACAGTCCCTCGCGTAAATTGCTTTGAATAGGTAAATCAATCATTTGTCCTTGAGGATCCGACATTAATCCTCTCATACCTACTAATTGGTGTACTTGAGATGCATTTCCTCTGGCTCCCGAAAAAGACATTATGTGGACTGGATTAAAGGGGTCGGTCATCCTAAAATTAGGATTCATTTCTTGTCGCAAATATTCACTTGTAGCATACCATACTTCAATGGATTGGCGTAACTTTTCTACTGCGTGTACACTCCCGTAATGGTGGTGTTTTTCCAAAATCAAACTTTGTTGTTCAGCATCTTGTACTAACCACCCCTTAGAAGGTATCGTTAAAAGATCATCAATCCCTAATGAAATGGATGTAGCAGTGGCTTGCTGGAAACCCAGAGTCTTTACTTGATCCAGAATGTGTGATGTATATGCCATTCCGAAGTGATCTATTAATCGGCTAATAAGTCTTTTAATGGCAGTTCCATCTATTACTTTATTGTGAAAGACTAGATTGACTCGTTCGGCCATAAGTACCTCCATATTCTGATGAGTGGGATTCGACAATGAGTTTGAGTCAATGATTGAAAAACTTCCTTTTCTCGATCTTAATTCACATAGAAATTCGGGAACTCGGGTCCCAGTTGAACTGGAGAGACCCGAATTCACACCGGTGTAATAGAATTACTTAACTAAGATACCATATGATTAGATACCATATGAGCGAGCTCGACAAAACCCTTGTATAGCTTCTTCCATTTCTCGAAAAAGAGAAATATGACCGACAGTTGTTCGAATGTATATACAAAGAATTTCTTTTTTTACACTTCTTACTATTAGATAGTGCCCATAAATCTCATGATAGGTCCCCAAGGATTCATAATGAACTTCGATGGGAACTTCTCTTGAAGCAATAACGCGTTGATCTAGTCGCCACCGAAGCCACAAAGGACTATCTAAATTGATTCTTTTCTGTCGATAAGCTCCAATTGCATCATAAGAATTACAAAAAAAAGGTTCTTTTTTTTTCCAGTTATTATCAGAAATTCTTTCATTTTGGTAGTTGCTGCGATTCCAGGGATTATACCTATTTGTACAAATGCCTCGGGGATTCCCACTCGTTAATATATATAGACCAATAAGCATATCTTGGGTTGGCACGGAAATGGGATCCCCCATCGCAGGAGACAAGAGATTCATATGAGAAAACATCAGTAAACGAGCCTCCGCCTGAGCCTCCAA